TTCCTGTAAAGAAAAAAATGGTGGACTAACTGATCTTTACATCAGTTGATGAAAGAGCCCAATGCAACAAAATGCATGTTGGGTCTTTGAAACAGTTCGAATCATTTCTATAATAATCAGTTTTCTCTGTTTTACCGAGAAGGTCTACGGTTCGAGTCCGTATAGCCCTAATACATTATACATTCCATTTTTGTTTTGTATCATATTTCTTTATCCATTTTCATGAATGAATTACTTTTTCCTCTTTTATTGCCCATGATCAAAGAGTTATTTATACACTTTTTTGGGGTTTGGTATACCCAAACCCAGTCAATTTATGAAATTAAAATCATGAAAGAATACTGTCTAAAGACTTCAACCTGACCCAAGCAAATCCAATCCTAAGTCGCATGGATCTAGGACCTATTCTTTTCTTGATCTTGAGTATTTGTGGATAATCCGTTTTTGGCTGAACAACAAACCTAATAGATTCTTAGATTCTTTCAATTTTAAATTTGTTTCAAAGATAATGTAGGGCTAATTAATTAGCCCTACATCCATCAAGGCTCCTCCTTCTATATTCTAAGAGTTGAGCGGGTTTGGGAATTTGGTCTGTCGAATTGCTCGATAATGTGTGATTCTTTCTATTAGACTATTAGGAGAAGATTATTAGAGGGATCCTATATTATGCCGAACGTTCATGATTCCATAAAATTAAATATAATTAAATATAACTATACTATTATAGTTATACTAATAAAAATATAGTAATAATATTATCATATTCTATTGATATTGAATTCTTAATGATTATTATTTTAAATTTTATTGAATTTATTTATAATTTTTTCTTTACTATAAAGAAGATTCTTTTATAGATGTTATAACGAAACTTCGTAAGAAGATATCTCAAAAAATCTTTGAAGTTGAAGATAGAACTGTGTATCAACAGGAGAATCGATGTTTTACTACTAATCACAAGGTTTACCTTCGACACAGTACTAAATACTGGAAATTATAATCAAGGATTACTCTATCAATTACCATCTACTTCAGAGATACCTTTTAGATTTTAATTTGAAAAAGATTTAAAGTCCAAAGGGTCAGTATCTTCTTACGAATTAGTTAATCAGGCAGGGTTCCTTTGTGCAGAATAAGAAAGAGCGGGTCAGTCTTTAACAATTTCATTGTCAATGTGAAGTATTGATACAAAGAAAAATGTGGTAGAGATGAAGGAGATGCAAATTTGTTTATATGATTGGCTAGTCAAGCATGAGCTAGTTCATAGATCTTTAGGCTTTGATTGCCGAAGAATAGAGACTTTACAAAAAAAAACCAAAGATTGGGACTCAATTGCTGTCATTTTATATGTATATGGTATATGGTTACAATTATTTACGCTAACGTATCTTGATGCCTGAAAATTGGATAGGCTGGTCCTTACGTAAAGATTATATTGCTCCACTCCCAATTTCTATGAAATACAAGATGCTCTTTGAATGATAAGTACTTATACGACACGACTCCAGATTTCATTTCAATCAAAGAACATTTTTACATTACCTTCTAGATGAAACAGAGTAACTGGACTTTAATTCATATGAGGGTGGCTAAAAAAAGAGGTTCTCATTGATATTCCCCAATTGGAAAGATATCATATACATTTTGTATGAGCAGAAAAACTAGGATGACTTAAAAGAGTTCTGTACCATGAACTTTGTATCGCGCACATCACTTAGGGGGGGGGCGCCGGAAATTGAGCAAGAGTGAGAAAACAAAAATATGAAAAAAAAAAAAGACGGAAGAGACGAAATGCAGAAATGAAAAATGAAAGGAATTGGGGTTGATTTGTACTGTGTCTGAAAAACATCCTTTCTATTCTTATCCTTTCACTCTGAATCTTTTTATCTAATTTTTTTATGAAATTTGAGATATATACGAAAATTTAACATCCTATTTAAAATTTAAATAAGATCAAAGTATGAACAGAGAGGAAAAAAAGAAAAATGAAAAGGAAAGTAAAGAATATGTATCCCGATCCGTATCAATGAATTTCATTTGTATGAGGTATTAATATTTATCCGATACATTATTCACGTGTCAGGAACCAGATTTGAACTGGTGACACGAGGATTTTCAGTCCTCTGCTCTACCAACTGAGCTATCCCGACCATTTCCTGTGCATCATCCTAGCGGAGTACTTGTATCTATGTCAATGAAAAGAACTAAAAAAGTCTTAACAAATTGTACCTAGCTCCTCAATTTCTTAGATCTTCAAAACAAAAAGAAGACTTTCTTTGTATTGTAAATGTAAGGATATGGACTGTGAATGACTCAATAACGGGGATTCCTTGAATCTATACAAATGAAATTGGATTGGAAGAAGAAACGAGGATTTCTATTCGGATCCGTTTGTGAAAGAACAGAGTGAATGAAATGAGAAAGATATTGAATTTTGGTTGAACTGAACCATTGATGAAAAAAAAAAGAAGATAAAGAAATAAGAGGAGGTAAAATGGGCTTTTCTTGGGGATAGAGGGACTTGAACCCTCACGATTTTTAAAGTCGACGGATTTTCCTCTTACTATAAATTTCATTGTTGTCGGTATTGACATGTAAAATGGGACTCTCTCTTTATTCTCGTCCGATTAATTTTCAAAAGATCTATGAAACTCTGGAATTAATCATTTGATCAATGAATATTCGAATTTTATTTCAATTTAAACTTCAATTGGAAAATGGGAATGGATTCAGAATAACTCTTCCTTTTTTCATAGATTTTTTGATCTTTAGAATGATTATTTGATCAATGATTATTTGATCTCTATCATTCTAATTAATATAGAATGAATCTAAATATCGAAATAGAGGGTTGTGATTAATCTTTCCTATGTCAGTATGTATTAGGTATATAAGCTTATCCTTTACTGTCATTTCTATCATTTGATAGAAGGATTTTTGCTACTAACGTAACGTAGTCAATTTCATTCGTTAGAACAGCTTCCATTGAGTCTCTGCACCTATCCCTTTTTATTCTAATTTTCCATTTTTTATAAAGATTTGGCTCAGGATTGCCCATTTTTAGTTCCAGGGTTTCTCTGAATTTGGAAGTTACCACTTAGCAAGGTTTCCATACCAAGGCTCAATCCAATCAAGTCCGTAGCGTCTACCAATTTCGCCATATCCCCCTTTGCTTTGATATTTGATATGATACAAGGATCTAATTGTAATTCCATACACCTCTTTCATTGATCTTGGAACTGTTGAATTCATTAGGTAAGGATTCTTGTATCGAAAAAGTGTATGCTGCTATTTTATTTTTTTGGCCGTCTTCCATTCTATCATTTCATCTCTATTGGATGAACCCTATTTGTTTCAATCCGAAATTATTCTATCATTGATGTATCCGCAATTCAATATAGATAAATATATCCCACATATATCTATGCCTTGACTCCCCCTTCTTTTTTATAGCGGAATTAAAAATAGTAGAACGCTCGATATTTTTTTTTTTTTTTTTTTTTAACAATTCGTCCTCTTGTGTATAATGATAGAATACAAGTTTCTATCAGTTTTAGTCATGGATTTACATTATTCGAATAGAAATCAATAGAATATGATTCTATTTAGTTTTTCACTATTTATCTATTAGGATATAGATAGTTTCTTTATGTGAAATTTCGATTTAGATTTATAGTATAGTTTTTTAGTTACACCATTAGAATGAGAATAAATGAATTATTCATAATATGATTTTAATTATCATAAAATAATCATATTAATATTATTGAAGTGAAGATTTAATTTAAGATTGTATTTATTGTATTGATTTCATATCCATCTTTATTTCATATTCATCTTCATATTAATCATATCATATTCAAAATAGTAAGAATTTAATTCGAAATTCGATTTTTTTAGATTTTCTATTATTTAATATTTAGAATTATTTTATTTTAAAAATTTTTAATTAGAAATTCTAATATGATAATTTGATTAATAGGATAATATGAATATGGAATTTAATTTCTATTTATATATCTAGATATAACTAGATATAATATCTAGATATCTAGATATATAAATAGAAAGATTTTTATTTTCTATTTTATAATATAGAATCTAAAATCTATAACTAATAACTATAAATAGAATAAATAAGAATAGAAATAGAGAAGAAATTTAAATAATCAATAAATGAAAAAAAAAAGAAGAATCACCAGGTAATAGCTAAGATCCGAGAGTTTCCTATACACTATTGATCTTATATCCGCCCGCTTAGCTCAGAGGTTAGAGCATCGCATTTGTAATGCGATGGTCATCGGTTCGATTCCGATAGCCGGCTCTTTTTCTTTGCATGATTGAAAATATCTACTCTCGCTTTCTCTAAATGTCGAGTTATTATGTCATGGTAACTTGCAGCTATAGCTATGAATAAAAAAAGTTAACTATATCTTTACAGAAGAAATTTGAAAAGGTAGCCTTCGCTTGAACTTCACTATATTATATATACAAAAAATAAAAATATTGATAAAATTTATTTCATTCTGCTTTGTAATACTTCAGTAGATTGTGTTTTGCTTTGCTGATCCTTTAGTTCAGTCTGAATTTATTTTATATATTTTATAATTTATAATATTTTTATAATTTATAATATTTTTTTATATTTGAATTTTAGATTTATATAATATTATAATTCTAATTTTTTTTTCAAATGAAAGTGAATCAAAAAGGGAGCCTTTATTTATATGTCTCGTTACCGAGGACCTCGTTTCAAAAAAATACGCCGTCTGGGGTCTTTACCGGGACTAACTAGTAAAAGCCCCAGATCCGGAGGTTATCTTCAAACCCAATTGCGCTCGGGAAAAAGATCACAATATCGTATTCGTTTAGAAGAGAAACAGAAATTGCGTTTTCATTATGGTCTGGCAGAGCGACAATTACTTAAATATGTGCATATTGCTGGAAAAGCCAAAGGGTCAACAGGTCAGGTTTTACTACAACTACTCGAGATGCGTTTGGATAACATCCTTTTTCGATTAGGTATGGCTTCGACCATTCCTGGAGCCAGACAATTAGTTAACCATAGACATATTTTAGTTAATGGTCGTATAATAGATATACCAAGTTATCGTTGCAAACCCCGAGATATTATTACTACAAAGGATAAAGAAAGATCGAAAGCTCTGATTCAAAATTATCTTGTTTCATCCCCCCGCGGGGAATTGCCAAACCATTTGACTATTGATTCCTTACAATATAAAGGATTTGTAAATCAAATCATAGATAATAAATCGATCGGTTTGAAAATAAATGAGTTGTTGGTCGTAGAATATTATTCCCGTCAAACTTGATTCTAACGAAAATAAAAAAAGCAAGGTTCATACAATTTTTACCCCCTTCTCTGAAGTAAATAGAGTACCTTGTCTCATTCACATATCAAAAATGGATCGACAATAAATAGGATTCTTTTTCTTCTTTTCAATATCAATACAATATCTCTATTTGTATTTTACGTATCACAGGCTCTAATTAGGGATAGAGAATCTCTATCAAATAAGGACTGTTAGAATAATGATATCAATTATTATTTGATTTGATACGTAACGTTGATAAATGAAAAGAAAAGGAGAGAGAGGGATTCGAACCCTCGGTAAACAAAAGTTCACATAGCAGTTCCAATGCTACGCCTTGAACCACTCAGCCATCCCTCCTACGGAATCTTATTCTTGACCAAAAACCGAATTAAGTAGCGAGCCATTCATCTTAATTGTAGTACAGGTATGACCGCCTGGCGGTTCCAACAGCAACTTCTTTCATTAGCTACCCCATGATCTATTCAAAATTCATGAATTGTCCGATTCATTTTTTGATTTCAACTGTATGGCGTGGCACATATACGTTATGCAAACAAAATAAAATTAAAATAATTAAAATAAAGGATGGTTACCTTATTTTTTTATCATGGAATGATTATTCAATTCTTTTTTCTTCTTATAACCAAATAAAAACTTATCGAGTTATCAAAATCAATACATAGGAAACTTGGTTATTAAACTTAGATGAAATAGTAATAGTATACTACTAAATTGGAATGAAATATAATCTGATTCAACTATTTCATTTCATCTTTGTCAAAAGGGAGGACAATTTGTGCTCCACGTTTTTCTAATTAGTCTGTTTTTATGTTATTTTGTACTGTACAATTCCTTTTTTTGTGGGATCGTTTTCCCCGAAGGGGAATGAAAATAATTATATAATGAATTGATAATTATGCCTAGATCTCGAATAAATGGAAATTTTATTGATAAGACCTCCTCAATTGTAGCCAATACCTTATTACGAATAATTCCGACAACTTCAGGAGAAAAAAAGGCATTTACCTATTACGGAGATGGTGCGATTTGATTCTTTTCTTGTTTTTTTACCCCTCAGTTTTACGAGAAAAAGAACGTAGTTAGGAATATAAAAAAACAAATTAGTGAAAGAAACCTACGCTTGGTGAAGGTGAAGTTTATAGATAGAGCAATTCCTTCTGTCGTGTATCCTCGATTGATGCAGCCTTAGATGCTTCAATTATCGATTTTAGTATTGAGCGAAAGGTTACATCTATAGGTTCTTTATTGGAGGTCAATCCTACTTAATTAGTATCCATAGGTGGCATTGTGGAAAAAGCACTACACCTAGGAATCAACAACACGAAAACTTTGTTATAAATAACCCTTTTCCTTATCGGTATCGGGACTAACAAGAATGGTTGGGAAAACTAAGATCCATCTCATTCGTGCTTTGGGTACCCGTATAACCATCAAAGACCGTTGAAGTGACTAATTCCTGGAAATCGTAAGCGTTGAGTACAAAGAAATTGTTGGAGTTACCATTTCTATCTATCACTAATACGATTGGTGGTAAGAAAAAACCTCTTGTGGGAAGGCTGGTTAGAAATTTCTTGTAAAAATACCAGCTCCTGTCAGTTCATAATGAGAATAGTTAAATTTTGATTACATGAATTATTACCTTTAGTACTATGCACAGAAGGGAGGAGCCGTATGAGATGAAAATCTCACGTACGGTTCTGTAACGGAGATTCTTTTACAAGAATGAACGACCGTAACGGATGTCGGCTCAATCCGAAGGAAATTATGCAGAAGCTTTACAGAATTATTATGAAGCTACGCGACCAGAAATTGATCCCTATGATAGAAGTTATATACTCTATAACATAGGTCTTATACACACAAGCAACGGAGAGCATACAAAAGCTTTGGAATATTATTTCCGGGCACTAGAACGAAATCCATTTTTACCACAAGCTTTTAATAATATGGCCGTGATCTGTCATTACGTGCGACTATCTTCACTATAGAAAGAAGGAAAAAGAGATCAAATCGTCTAGTAAATACTAGAAAAAAAGGCTTTCTACATATGCATCGTCCAAAGTAACGATTTTTATCAGCTGTAGCAAGGAAAGATACTTCGCGAGAACCAAAAAAATCGGAAGAAATAGGTATGGCCTATATA